AAAAGGACCCTAATCAAAAGTCACTATTTCATATAATTGGCAAACCGCCTAAAAAAGTCACCACTATGATGGTTACAAAAATTCACCTGTACCCTTTAAATCAATCTCGTAACAGACCTGTAAATCCTTCTCCAAGTGAATTCTCTACCATTAAATCATATAAAGAAAACACAAATAGATAACATAAACTTAAATAGTAAAATAGACTTATTAGAGACCCAATCACCAATACACCAATACTTAATAGACTAGACCCTAGATAAATTCCAGAGTTAATAGCCACTCATTTTGAAGCAAACCCTAATAGAGGAGGCATACCAGCTAACGACAAAAGAATTACTGTCATGACAACTGACGCTATTAATTTTTCAGAACTTAGTTTTTTTACGCTGCCAAAAGTATTTATTTCTACACCTATTAATAAGCCAAAGATCATCACCGAAGTAAAAATATATACAAGAAGATATAGTTTTAAAGCTCCCTGATGACAAGTAAGACAATAAACTAATCAACCTAAATGAACAATTGATGAATAAGCCAATAATGAACGAAACTGAGTTTGGTTTAGACCACCTAATCCGCCTGCAATTGCAGACATACAACTTAAAACTACAGCAATTAAAATTAGCATTGACTTTTCGTCTCCTTCAATTAAACATCCTATTAAGAAAATTGGAGCTAATTTCTGTCAAGTAGCTAAAATCATGCAACCAAATCATGATAATCCAGATATAACTCTAGGCAACCAAAAATGAAAAGGAAACACCCCTAGTTTTATTATTAATCCAAAAAAAATTACTACACAACTAACGCTCAAAGAAAACCCACTTAAATTGCTGAACCCTCAACCTTGAGATTCTCCAAATACACCAAGACTTCCAAATAACAAAAGACTTGAACCTAAAGCCTGTACTACCAAGTATTTCATAGTCGACTCTCTTTCCACAGATATTCCTCGATACAACAAGATAGGTACAAAACCAATCAAGTTGATTTCCAACCCGGCTCAGGCCCCTAATCAATGTCTTGCAGACATTGAAAACAAAGTACCAAACCCTACTAATCATAAAAAAGCAAACCCATAAGGCAAAAAGTGAAACATAAAGCTCAGGATAGAGTTGAACTACCCAAAGCGAAGTTAGCAGCCCCGCTTTGTTCCCAACTGGGCTTCTAACTAACCGGCTCAATCTAAGGATCCTTCATTTCATTCATGAAATAATCCAACGATCAAAATAATTAAAAAGGCAAACCCGCCTCAAAACACTCCTATCCTTACGCCCTCAAAACAGCCAATAAATACTGGAAATAATAAAACAATTTCTACATCGAAAATTAAAAAAATAACCGCTAATAAAAAAAATCGAAGTGAAAAAGGCAGTCGAGCAGAACCTATTGGATCAAACCCACATTCAAAAGGAGAACTTTTTTCACGATCAAGAATAACGCGTTTTCCCAACACTCAAGCCAATCCTATAACCACCCCGGAAATTAAAATAGAAATGATCCTACATAACAAAACTCTAGTCATAAGCACCAGAGAAATTTGACATCTCCTGATCTGCAACATCAATGCAGCCCGTTGATCCGGCATAGTGCCAACTTTTCAAGAACTGACCAGGTAGTATTTTAGTTCTACAACCTTCTAATTAACAGCTAGATGCTTATGCTTCAGCTTCTGATCACCCTGCTAGTAGAGACAGACTTTCACTATCAAAGAACGGGCCGAAACCGTCTGCAAATTTCTCGCTTTCTACCATTTTAAGATTACTGGCGCCAAAGAAATTTATTCTTATTAATTGAATGCAAATCAATCCTTTTAACTTAAAGTATACCGCCACTAACCCTTATTCTATAAACCTAGAGGGTACTAATACCGTCTTTAGATTAAAAGTCTAACGCTTATCTAACTCAGCCACTCAAGGAATCTAAAATTTTATTAGCATTATTTACCACTTTAGCATCCTCATCAATAAATTGATAGATACAAAAATAATCAAACTACATCAACAAAGTGTCAATATCAGGCTGCAGCCTCAAAACCAAAGTGGTGAGTAGGTGAAAAATGCTGAGTTCACACCCGAACTAAACAAACTAACAAGAAACTACTCCCAATTAACACATGTAATCCATGAAATCCAGTAGCAACGAAAAAGGCCGAACCATAAGCACCATCAGCAATTGTAAATGGTGCTTCGTAGTATTCACCACCTTGTAAGAAAGTAAAGTATACACCTAAAACAACTGTAGCAATCAACCCTTGAATACCATTCATGCGATCTCCCTCTATCAAGGCATGATGTGCCCAAGTAACAGTTACCCCAGAAGCTAACAACACAGCCGTATTTAATAGAGGTACTTCAAATGGATTTAAAGGATTAATACCTACAGGAGGCCAGCAAGAACCCAACTCTGGACTTGGGGCTAAACTACTATGAAAATATGCTCAAAAAAAAGCAAAGAAGAAACAAACCTCAGAAACAATAAACAAAATTATTCCCCAACGAAGTCCTTTACCAACTTTTACAGTATGAAATCCTTGAAAAGTTCCTTCTCGAATCACATCACGTCACCATTGAACTATCGTAAGACCAACCAATACAAGACCTAAAACCATTGTGGCTATAGAGTAACCATGAAATCACCCAGCTAACCCAACTGTTAAAAACAAAGCACCCATTGACCCTGTTAAAGGCCAAGGACTAAACTCAACGAGATGAAAAGGGTTTCGAATCATGTCTTACACCAACAAGGTGTTGTTTCGTGAATTAGTTTTGTTAAAATTGAAATTTAAGTTTTTGGCCTTAACAAAATTTAAACCATAGTCTTATGATAGAGAGTTTGCTAATATATACAATAAGGATTGACTACTATATTATACACTCTATATATATATATATATATATATRTRTATATATATATATATATATATATATATATATATGTATATATATATATATATACAATAAGGATTGACTACTATATTCTTCCTATGGAAATTTTCTAAGAATCACTGATTAGTCTGTTTCAGCTGCATGATTAATCGTTAGCGACTTATTTATTTTATTGTAGACTATGTAGACTACAATCTAGCCCAAAAATACTGCTTTTTCACCAAATGAAGGCCTTTTTTAACCACTAAACATGGCCATTTAATAAAAATTTTAAGCCAATTTTTAGGTTCAATAGTAAAACGTAAACTTTTTTCTTAACAAATATTAAAGGAAAAATTGAAAATTAAAAAGGGCCTAATTTTTAGTCAGTATTACCTCTCTCTATGCTGTTTCAGGCTAAAACAAGTCCCCTAAATAACCGGTTTTTGAGGTGTTATTGCACGTTAGATTTTCGTTCTAAAGGGGTGAACCAGCTTCATCAAAAATTTTAAAAAATCTTAACCTCTTTAGTATATTTGTACGACTGCCTTCCAAGCAGTAAGATTAGAAATCTCTAAAGGAGGTATGTGAGGGGGTGTGTTTGGCACGAAGAATTTTGATTTCTTAGGAAAAAGATTATCACTTTTCCTTACAGAGAATCTTAGGTTAATTAAACCTTCAGCCTTCAAAGCTTAGATTAAACTTTATTGTTTAGATTCTGGGCTTTATAGTTGATTAACAATATTGAATTGCAAGTTCAAAGGTGAGATATATCTCTGAAGCTTCAATTATGCGAGATGGCTGAGGATATAGGCAGAAGATTGTAGCTCTTTTTACGGAGCAGTGAGCTTCTCTCGTAATTACAGGTAAAGTAAGCTAAATATTAAGCTATCGGGTTCATACCCCGAAAATGGGTGGATGCCTCTTTACCATTAAGTTTGGCTCTGGCTTATGTTATAAGTAAACCCTTATAAAATACATGGTTTTTTAGGAACAAGGCAAAGCCCAAACAACCTATTTCTTAGTTTAAAACTTACGAAAATAGGTTGTTTTAGGGATCATTATTTTAAACATAATGACATTAGTTTTGCTAACCCAGTATTGAAGATTAAAAATAAAAGAAATTTAGATTTAGTAATGGGTTATTAATTATTCTTGGCTAAGTCTGTGCCAGCAGCTGCGGTTACACAGACAAGGAGACTTATAAATGGATCGGTAAAAAGGACAGTTATAATTTTATTAAAAAGCTAAATCACTCCATGAAGAGGTAGAATTCATACATGGTTCATATTACGTAAAGCTTTAGATTTAGAAGCTGTGAAACTACTACATAAAACCAGGATTAGATACCCTGCTATTAGTAATGTAAATTTTTTACACCACCAGGGAATTACAGAGCTTACTCTGAAACCCAAAGAGCTTGGCGGTACCTCAAACCCCATTAGGGGAACCTGTTCCGTAATCGATAATCCGCGCAGGACCTTACTTTTCTTTATTTAGTTTGTATACCGTCGTCGTCAGACAACTTTTAAGAAGTCAATAGTTCTCTACAGTAAATTATTTATAGACGTCAGATCAAGGTGCAGCCAATGGAAAAGAGAGAAATGGGTTACAATTTTTAATTTAGAATATGGATCTAGGATTGAAATATCCTAAAGAAGGCGGACTTAAAAGTAATCTTAGTTAGAACAAAAAGATGAATATGGCTCTGAGGTGTGCACACATCGCCCGTCGCTCTCGCTGAAAAGTGAGATAAGTCGTAACATAGTAAGAGTAATGGAAGTTGCTCTTAGTTGAATGAGATATAGTATAACATAATATAACTCACTTACACTGAGTTGATGGTTAAATATCAACCTATCTCAATTTATTAAACCAATTAATAAAATACTATTATCACTTTTATTATTAAACCATTTTATAAACTAGTAATTTTGATTGAACCTTTTGATCATTTTATAAGTACCGAAAGGGAAAAGTTACCAATTATTATAGTAGAGATACAATCTCGTACCTTTTGCATCATGGGAAAACAAGAATAATCTTAAAATTAAGATACCCGAACTTTAAGTGAGCTATTTTATAAATAAACCATAATGTTGCAAAACTATTTGGTAATTATATAATAGATGCGAAATACTTACCGCACTAAAAGATAGCTGGTTGTTCAGAAAAGATATAAAAGTATCGTCTCTATTATAGAGAAAAATTGATAAAAGGATGAGCTTTTATCACTATAATGGCAATAGAGGACTAAAATTTTAATAGTAGGAATAAAATTTTCCATCACAAATGTTGTTATAAAATATAAAATAATTTATAGAGAATTATGTATGTATTGCCTTAATTTATACTGAACTATACGAACCAACTACAATACTTTGTATCAATGATGTTTTCATGAGTATTTCTGCTATCATATAAATCTTACATTTTATGAAAAAGGTATATATTAAATTAGACAAATAAATATATGTAAGGAACTCGGCAAATAAACTACTCCGCCTGTTTATCAAAAACATGTCTCTTAGAAATTATTAAGAGTCAGGCCTGCCCAGTGATTGCTTTTTAACGGCCGCGGTACCCTGACCGTGCAAAGGTAGCATAATCATTTGCCTTTTAATTGAAGGCTAGTATGAATGGTTTGACGAGAGTAAAACTGTCTCACATATACTTAATAGAAATTAATTTAAAGGTGCAAAAGCCTTTATCAACCAAAAAGACGAGAAGACCCTGTTGAGCTTTAATTTAAATTGAGTATTAATTATATATTTATAAAATTTATTTACTCACTAAAAATTTTAATTGGGGCGATTAAGGAACACACAAAAGCTTCCTGACTATTACTACATAATGTTCATAAACTAAATCGATCCAGCAATGCTGATCAACAAAATGAGTTACCACAGGGATAACAGCATAATTCTTTTTGAGAGCTCATATCGAAAAAAGAGATTGTGACCTCGATGTTGGACTAGGGTAACTGGAAGGTGCAGCCGCTTTCCCGCTTGGTCTGTTCGACCAATAATTCCCTACATGATCTGAGTTCAGACCGGCGTAAGCCAGGTCAGTTTCTATCTTTTGACTAAATTTATTTAGGCTAGTACGAAAGGACCGCTTAAAATAAAAACTTTACTCTTTGTGACTAACAAATAACTTTTAACTTAATGAGGTTGGCAGAGTATATGCAGTTGATTTAGGATCAACAGACAAAAACATAGTAGTTTTTACCTCATAATTAAGGTGGCAGAAAAAGTGCATTAGGTTTAAGCCCTAAATATGAAGATTAACATCTTCCCTTAATAATGCTAACATATACAGCAAGTACAGTATTCTCCTACGTTTGTGTTCTTCTAGCAGTGGCCTTTTTTACTTTGTTAGAACGTAAAGGTCTTGGTTATTTTCAGATTCGAAAAGGACCTAATAAAGTTGGGTTAGCTGGATTACCTCAACCCTTAGCTGATGCAGCTAAACTATTGACTAAAGAGATAACCAAACCATCTTTAGCAAATCAATCCCCTTATTTTATTGCTCCAATTCTCTCTTTAATCCTAGCTTTAATCCTTTGACAACTTAATCCACTAGAAAACGCGAGCTCTTTTATCAAGTGAGGCATTCTATTTTTTTTGTGCGTCTCAAGTCTAAATGTATATGGCACACTCTTAGCAGGGTGATCCTCCAACTCTAAATATGCTTTACTAGGAGCACTACGAGCTATTGCTCAAACAATTTCTTATGAAGTAAGACTTGCTTTAATTCTACTTTTTTCACTTTTCACTAGCGAAACATTCAATCTAATTGAAATTAAGTCGTTTAATGAGCTAATCTGATTTGTCTTTCTTTTATCACCAATTGCTTTAGTTTGGTTGGTTTCATGCATTGCGGAAACGAACCGAGCTCCATTTGATTTCGCTGAAGGAGAATCAGAACTAGTATCCGGATTTAATATCGAATACGGGAGAGGAGGATTTGCCTTAATCTTTATAGCTGAATACGCAAACATTTTATTTATAAGACTTCTTACGGCTGTACTATTTTTTGGTGGTAGAAGTTTTCTGATTTCCAATGATGTTATTATATTCGCAAAAACCTTATTTTTCGCTTTCTTTTTTGTCTGAGCACGAGCTACTTTACCTCGATTTCGGTATGATCTTCTTATAGGTTTAACTTGAAAAGGGTTTCTACCAGTAGCTCTAAGAGCTCTTTGCTTAGTTATAGGAATAATTCTCCTACTATAACCAAGAAGTAGTTTAATGAAAATACTAGCATTGGAAGCTAATGATCCAGATTAATCTGGTTTCTTGACATGACTGTTGGAATTATTTCTTCTATACTGTTAGCCTTAATCTTCGCTATACCTATAATAATGCAACCATTAAGATTAGGATTGTGTATTATAGGAATTAGTTTGTTTTGATGTGTTTTACTAGGTCTAGTATATTCATCTTGATTCTCTTATGTATTATTTTTAATCTATGTTGGAGGTTTACTAGTTATATTTGTATACGTAGCAGCATTAGCCCCTAATACTCTATTTTCTAGCCTAAAATCTCTTGTAGGAATCAGTAGAGTTTCAGCTTTACTATTCCCATTGATTTTGTTATATACCCCAAAAGATCTATCATTTTTATATGATAATTTGTCCTTAGACTATTATTCTGAAAACATAAAAACAGGAATTCTAATAATCTCGTCATCAAATATTAGAATACTTATTGGCCTAGGACTAATTTTATTAATAAACCTACTAGCAGTAGTTAAAGTATGCTACTATCAACAAGGACCATTACGGCCTTATAATGAATTGACATAATTTATATAATAAACATACTATGCATAGCCCAATTCGAAAGCAGCATCCAGTACTTAAAATACTCAATAATTCACTTATTGACTTACCAGCTCCTATAAATCTATCTATTTGATGAAACTTTGGATCTTTACTTGGCCTTTGTCTAGGAATCCAAATTGTGACTGGCTTATTTTTAGCCATGCACTATACCGCTCACATTGATTTAGCATTTGCTTCCGTATCTCATATTACTCGAGATGTTAATTATGGTTGATTGCTTCGTGCACTTCACGCTAATGGTGCCTCTTGATTCTTTATTTGCTTATATCTTCATGTAGGCCGAGGAATTTATTATGGTTCCTACATGTATATGCACACATGAAATGTAGGAGTTATTCTCTTATTTTTAACCATAGGAACTGCATTCCTAGGTTATGTCTTACCATGAGGTCAAATATCATTCTGAGGGGCAACAGTTATTACTAACCTTTTATCTGCTGTACCCTACATTGGGACAGATTTAGTTCAGTGAGTTTGAGGCGGGTTTGCTGTTGACAATGCTACCCTCACCCGATTTTTTACTCTCCACTTTTTACTACCATTTGCCATTCTAGCTATAACTGTTATTCATCTGCTTTTCTTGCATGAGACCGGCTCTAACAACCCACTAGGAATTAACAGAGATACGGACAAAATTCCATTTCATTCTTATTACACTTTTAAAGACTTAGTAGGATTTGTTGTTTTACTATTCTTGCTTACTTTATTAGTTATATTTAGCCCACAACTATTAGGAGATCCTGAAAACTTTATTCCAGCTAATCCTTTAGTTACTCCTGTCCACATTCAGCCAGAGTGATACTTCTTGTTTGCATACGCAATTCTTCGATCTATTCCAAGCAAGTTGGGAGGTGTTGTAGCTTTGGTCCTATCAATTGCTATTTTATTTATCCTCCCATTTACTCATCTTGGTAAATTTCGATCAACTGCTTTTTATCCAATCAGCCAAGTTTTATTTTGAACACTTATTGGAATCTTCTTAATTTTAACTTGAATTGGGGCTCGACCAGTGGAAGCCCCATATGAATTTATTGGGCGGGTTTTTACGGTTTTATACTTCTCCTATTATATCATTAATCCTATAGCCCAACTTGCATGGGACAAGATTTTAGAATAAATAAAAGTTAAAGCACGGCGCAAAGTTGATTTGAAACCAACTTCATAGTGTTCGACTCACTAGTTAACTTAGTAGCAACGAGAAAACTCTATTTCATTCTTCGACTTACAAGACCGATATTTAAACTTAAACTTTCGTTGCAGGTATGATAACAAACCTAACATTATGTGCACTTCTAGGAGTATTGATATCCATTCTAACAGTTTGTTTTCAATACAAACATTTATTAAGTCTTCTTCTAGCTCTAGAAGCAATCACTCTCTCCTTATTTATTTTACTATTAGCTAAGCTAAGAGTAACAAGAGGAGAAGGTTATATTAGCCTGGGTTTAATTACTTTAGGTGCCTGTGAAGCTAGCCTTAGCTTAGCAGTACTTGTCTCATTAATTCGAACCCATGGTAATGACTACGTAAGAAGTTTTAACACTTATAAATGTTAAGTATAATTTTTATAAACGTCTTAGCCGTTCTCCCCTCTTCCAAACAACTAAGTTTTTGATACCTTCGGTTGTGATTTCTTTGCATAGGGTGTTTTTTTTCCATCTTCCTTTTATACTCGCCAAGACTATGTTATATTCAAACCTCACAAAACATATGAACTGATGGGTTAAGCATACCTTTAATTACCTTAACCTGATGAATCTCAATCCTCATAATAATCGCAAGCCAATCGAGTGTTTTGGTCAACAACAATAAAGTTAATTATTTTAGATTTTTGATTGCATTTCTTAACTTAGTTCTATTAATTGTGTTTATATCATCTAATCTAATTTGATTTTACTTTTCATTTGAAGCTTCTCTAATCCCAACATTGATTTTGATTTTAGGGTGAGGCTACCAACCAGAACGACTTCAAGCAGGGATCTATATAATGTTATATACAGTAACTGCCTCTTTGCCCCTATTAATTTTAATTTTATTCTGATCTTCCAACTGAGGTTCCAGCTCCCTTATTTTAATAACAAATACTTCAATTAATTGCTCACCTTGGCTCAAAGAAATCCTTATTGTAATTACATTGGCTGCATTCTTAGTAAAGCTTCCTATATTTACAGTTCACTTATGACTTCCTAAAGCACATGTTGAAGCACCAGTAGCAGGCTCCATGATTCTAGCTGGTATTCTTCTAAAACTAGGAGGTTACGGCTTATTGCGAATGTTTCAATTAGTTCAAATTAATTCATCTATAATTAATAGATTCTTATTTTCATTAGGTTTATGAGGTGGAGTAATTACTAGCTGTATTTGCTTTCGTCAAACAGACCTTAAATCCCTAATTGCTTATTCTTCTGTTGGCCATATAAGAATCATATTAGCGGGTGTCTTTTCAGCCTCATCCTTAGGATTTCAAGCCGGACTATCAATAATGGTAGCTCATGGACTATGTTCATCGGCACTTTTTTCTTTAGCTAACTACTCCTATGAAAAAGTCCACTCCCGAAGCTTATATATTTGCAAAGGAATGCTTATGATTATTCCATCAATTTCAATATGATGGTTTATTTTCTGCGTAATTAATATGGCCGCCCCTCCTTCTATTAATTTACTAAGAGAAATTCTTCTATTTCCAGTTATTTTCTTTAAATCACCTTGGGTTTTAACAACTATAATGCTTATGACATTTTTAGGAGCAGTCTACAACCTATTTCTTTATACTTCCACCCAACATGGTGGATCTCCCTCGTTCTTATACCCTTACAGTTCAATTAAGTCTTCACAAAACCTTCTTTTAATTGCCCATGCAATTCCAGTTAATATCCTAATCCTTAAGCCGGAACTAGTTTGTAATTGACTTGTATGCTTGGTTAGTTTAAACAAAACGCTAGAGTGTGGATCTAGAAATTAAATGAATTTTTAACTAAGCAATGTTTAAGCCCATAAAATTCTCCTCGATTTGTTCGTTAGTCCTCTTCTCTTATTTTACTTTAATACTACCACTCTTGCTATACTTAACGCTCAGTAATAAAATTATTATATTAGAATGAGAAATTTTGTCAAACAGCTCCTACGCCATCACATTTCCATTTATTTTTGACCCAATTAGTGTAAGTTTTAGATGCGTGGTATGTTTAATCTCCGCCTGCGTGATATTTTTCACCTCCAGTTATATATCTGCAGACCCTTTTCTTACACGTTTTGTCTGGCTAGTAATATTATTTGTTCTGTCTATAAATATTCTAGTCTTTGTCCCTAGAATTATTTCTCTGCTACTTGGTTGAGATGGCCTCGGTATTGTCTCTTTCGCATTGGTAATTTACTACCAAAATATAAAATCTTTAGCTGCTGGAATAGTTACCGCTTTAGCTAATCGGATTGGAGACGTACTTCTTTTAATCACTATTGCTATCTGTGCAAATGAAGCCAACTGAAATATTATACTTATCTGAGAGACTTCTATATTCCCATGACTATGTTTATGTGTAATGGTAGGAGCAATAACAAAAAGTGCTCAAATTCCATTTTCAGCATGACTCCCAGCTGCTATGGCCGCCCCAACTCCAGTTTCAGCTTTGGTACACTCCTCAACCCTAGTTACTGCAGGAATTTTTATTCTTGTACGATTTTATTATCTGCTAGCTACGTGACCCTTATTCAACTTTTTAGCACTATTTATTGGAACAATTACATTACTCATAGCAGGGATTGGCGCCAATCACGAACATGACCTCAAAAAAATTATTGCTTTATCAACACTAAGACAACTAGGAGTCATGATACTAAGCCTAGGACTAGGTGCTTGAAATTTAACTTTATTTCACTTATATACTCACGCACTTTTTAAAGCTTTACTATTTTTATGTGCTGGAGCCATCATTCATAATAATAGAAATGTTCAAGATATTCGGTCATTTGGTGCATTAGCCTCACAAATACCTTTAACCATCACTTGCTTAAATATTGCTAATCTTGCCTTATGCGGTGCACCATTTCTTAGAGGGTTTTATTCTAAAGACTTAATTTTAGAAACTTGCTTATATAATCCAAGCAACACTTTAGCAGTTATTTTAATTTTTCTTGCTACAGGTATAACGGCGGCTTACTCCATTCGATTATCTTTAGTAACCCTTTGACAGGAATCTTCTAATTCCCCACTTACACAAAACACTGACGAGGACTGAATTACTACCACTCCAATTGTTGTTCTCACATTTGCTGCAATTGCAGGCGGATTAATCTTACAAACTGTATTCCTATATTTTAATGAATCAATCTATCTCCCAATTACCCATAAACTACTCACCATCACGGTTACCATTTTAGGGGGTTGAATTGCCTTGATAATCTGGAAACTAAAAGTCACAAAAAATCCTGAAGGCTCTCTTGCCAACTCATTCTTTTCAACCATGTGATTTCTCAGCATGATCACTACACAACCAAATATGATCAAACCTTTTTCTTGAGCTAAGACCATAACTAAGTCAATTGATCAAGGCTGACTTGAAGTAATAGGAGGGAAAGGTACTCTCGAACTTACAACAGGCTCCTCTACTCTAATCCAAATTATTCAGTCTAAACACGTTAATACTATACTATCAATCATGTTCCTCACAGTCGCAAGCATCATTCTTTTAACTTACTACTCCGATAGCTTATCTCTAAGAGCATAACGCTGAAGACGTTAAGGTGGCAACTTATGCCTTGGGGTGAAGTAAAATTTAAAAATAAACATTAACAGTGCTTAGGATGCTCATCTGAATAAAGTGTTACCAATAAAGAAAAAATGTATGCCTGAATTAGACTAACACCTACCTCAAACATAAAATATAACACCTGCACCGCTACAAGCAACCCTATAGCAGTTACTGGAAATACAAATACACTAGCTCTAAGATAAACTCCAATCAATCCTAAAACAATATGCCCCGCTCTTATATTAGCTGCTAATCGAACTGACAAAGTAATAGGACGTACACAAATTCTTACTGTTTCTACAATTACAAGAAAAGGATTTAAAGCTGCAGGGGCTCCTGCAGGTAGTAAAGAAGCAGCGACTGAAGTTGGATTAAAAGCAACCCCCGACACAATTAAAGATAGCCATAAAGGAAACCCTAAACTTAAAGTAACAGCCAAGTGACTAGTTGCTCTAAATACATAAGGAATCAACCCAGCCAAATTAAATACAATTAAGAATACAAATAACCCTGATAATAATCTAGTAAAACCTCCTAATCTTTTTCCTAAAGAACGAGAAATTTGAGAAAAAATAACTGATTTAGGAGTTATAATAGTTTGTGAAAAGCGCGAACCACTTAGTCAGTACCCTCTATTAAAAGATAATAATAAAACCAAGCTAATTGTTCAAACAAACACATAAGCAGACAAAAATACTGAATTGTGATCATCAAATGAAGAAAAGATGTCTACTAGCATTCTTAATTATCATAATCAATGATTTCCTTTTGAACTTTCCTCAACTTCAGAATCGTCTAAACCAGAATAATTAGTTAAAGAAAATCATCAGTTAATACTCATTACAATAAACAAGCAAATTCAAAACAAACTAAATAACAAAATTCAATTTAAAGGTGCTAATTGAGGCATAGAAAAGTACTAAATATTTAGTAACTTAAGATTGACAACCTTACATTATTATTTTAACTAACCTTTCACTAAGCTGCTACAAGTGAATTCACTCAATTCATGAAATCTTCCACATCTACAGCTTCAATTACAATAGGCATAAAAGAATGATTAGCTCCACAAATTTCAGAACACTGCCCGTAAAATACACCAGGATATTTAACATAAAAACTCAACTGATTTAATCGACCAGGCACCGCATCAGCTTTTACTCCTAATGCAGGAACAGTTCAAGAATGAATTACATCCGCAGATGTAACTAGTACCCGAACATCGCTTCCAACAGGCACTACTGCCCGATTATCTACTTCCAACAATCGAAAATCTCCATCATTCAAATCACTAGTTGGGATTATATATGAATCAAACTCAATATTCAAAAAATCTGAGTACTCATAACTTCAATATCACTGGTGACCAACACTTTTGATAGTTAAATTACAAGCATTTACTTCATCAAGAAGGTATAATAATCGAAGAGAAGGCAAAGCTAAAGTAATAAGAACAATTGCAGGTGCAATTGTTCAGATTGTCTCAATTTGTTGTCCTTCCAAAGTAAACCGAGACTTATAAGTATTAGTTATTAACGAAACAGCGGCATAACCAACCATTCTAATAATTAATACCAGTACAACTATTGCATGATCATGAAAGAAAACTAATTGTTCCATTAGAGGAGATGCAGCGTCTTGAAATCCTAATTGTCCTCATGAGGCCATATCTACAAAACTTATCGAGAAGCACTACTTAACACAAGAGCACCAGTCTCAGCAGAACTATGGAAATCTACAGGTAATACATTATCTCATTCTAATGCAGTGCTCAGATGTGTTCTTCACAATACACCTCGTTGAGAAACAAATGCTTCTCATACAATCATCATGAAATATAAAACTGCAACAAATGAAATTATAGATCCTATAGAAGAAACTACATTTCATTTCATGTAACAATCAGGATAATCAGAGTATCGCCGAGGCATACCAGCTAACCCTAAAAAGTGTTGAGGAAAGAATGTAATATTTACCCCAATAAACATAATAAAAAAATGAGCTTTTGTTCATCGCTCGTGAAGTGTTAGCCCAGTAATTAGAGGAAATCAGTAATTAAAAGCACCAAATAAAGCAAACACAGCACCCATTGATAACACATAATGGAAATGCGCAACTACGTAATAAGTATCATGTAAAACAATGTCAAGAGACGAATTAGACAGAACAATACCAGTAAGCCCACCTACAGTAAATAAAAAAATAAACCCTAACGCTCAAAGCATTGGTGTTTCATACTTTACTCGGGCCCCGTGAATTGTAGCTAATCAACTAAACACCTTAATACCAGTTGGCACAGCAATAATTATAGTAGCAGCCGTAAAATAAGCTCGTGTATCAACATCCATTCCAACTGTGAACATATGATGAGCTCATACAATAAATCCAAGAATACCAATTGAAAGCATAGCATAAATTATTCCTAATGTCCCAAAAGTCTCTTTTTTGCAAGCATAATGACTAACGATATGAGAAATCATTCCGAAGCCAGGAAGAATTAAAATATACACCTCAGGATGGCCAAAAAATCAAAACAAATGTTGATAAAGGATTGGATCTCCACCTCCTGCTGGGTCAAAAAAGGAAGTGTTAAAGTTTCGATCAGTTAATAACATAGTAATTGCACCTGCCAATACAGGAAGGGAAAGCAATAACAAAACTGCAGTAATCTTAACAGACCACACAAACAAAGGCAATCGCTCGAACTGCATACCTTGTCACCGCATATTAATAATTGTAGTAATAAAATTTACAGCACCTAGAATTGATGAAACACCAGCTAAATGAAGAGAAAAAATAGCTAAATCAACAGACCCACCAGCATGAGCCAAGTTCCCAGAAAGTGGTGGATAAACTGTTCAACCTGTTCCTACACCACTTTCCACAGCAGATGAAGCTAATAATAAAGTCAATGATGGAGGAAGAAGTCAGAAGCTTATATTATTTAATCGAGGAAAAGCCATGTCAGGAGCCCCTAACATTAAAGGCACTAATCAATTTCCAAAACCACCAATTATCATTGGCATAACTAAAAAGAAAATTATTACAAATGCATGAGCAGTTACAATTACATTGTAAAGTTGATCATCTCCTAACAGAGCACCAGGTTGTCCAAGTTCAGCTCGAATTAGCAGACTAAGAGCAGTCCCTACAAGACCAGATCAAACACCAAACATAATATACAAAGTACCAATGTCTTTATGATTCGTAGAATAAAATCAACGCAT